ACGTTATAAAATGCTTAATCATAAAAAATATTCCTAAGCCCTTAGCAGTTACTAAACCACTAAATCAAAATAATTTCCTAAAAATAATCCGATTTTTTATGAAATCCACTAGACCACTTAAAAACAAAGAAAACCTGAAAAATAAATGATAATATAAACTAGCCATAAAGTTTGCTACTAAAACTATCACAAGTATAAACCCTAACCAAAGAAAGAAACTAATGACCACCATTCATCTTTCGAATAAAATATAAAGAGCCCCAATATTTTTATAATTTGTTGAAAAAAATCGTCGCATACGTTATAAAGCGCTTAATCAAAAAGGAACTACTAAGCCCCTAGCAGTTACTAAACCACCAATTCAAAATAATTTCCTAGGAGCAAGCCGATTTTTTATCGATTCCATTGAGTCACTTATAAACAAAGAAAACCTTAAAACTAAATAATAATATAAACTAGCCATAGATCCTACTGCTAAAATTATTACAATTAAAACATTACCAAAAGAAAGTAGCCCTATTAAAATTAATCATTTTCTAAAGAACCCTAATATAGGGGGTATACCTCCTAAAGATAATAACATAAAAACTAAATAATTGCGTGAATGACCATCCCATAAAAAAATATTATTAAACTGACTTATATTTAAAGATTCTTCCGTAATCAATAAAAGCACGAAAAAAACTAAAATAAGACAATAAAAGAAAAAATAAATAAAACAAACTATTCATCTCACCCTCGCTCCTGCCAATATTCACCCTATATGTAAAATTGAAGAGTAAGCTATCAACGCACGTAAAGAAGTTTGATTTACACCTCCTACACCTCCAAATAAAGAAGACATAATTACTAAGGCTACAAGTAAATGAGTAGATAAATTTAAAAAACAACAAATTATAAATAATGGGCCTACTTTTTGTAAGGTTAACAATAAAAAATTAGAAAATCAAGACAAACCAGCCACTACTCTAGGGACTCAAAAATGTAAAGGAGCTCCGCCTAATTTTATTAATAAACCAAAAAAAACAAATCCCCTATTTAAAAAAGAACTATAAAAATTTATATCTCAACTAGAAAAACTTCAATTTATTATCATTAATCCAAGCAAAAATAAAGCAGACCCTCTAGCTTGAATCAAAAAATATTTTACACCAGACTCAGTCTCCTCTCTAGTTCTTTTTTGTACTATAATAGGAATAAAACCTATTAAATTTAATTCTAAACCCAACCAAACTGCAAATCAGTGTGCTGAAGATAAAGAAAATAATCTACCAAAAAACATAATAAAAACAAATAATCTAACAAAAGGAAAATTTAACACAAAAAGAAAAACGGAATCGAGCCGCCTAAATTTTAGTTAGCAGCCAAAATTTGTCCCAGACTACTTTTAAGCTGAGCTAGAAAATCACTCCAATCTTCCTTCAGACCACTCATGTAAAGTCCCTAAAGTTAAAATAAATAAAACTAATATTCTTCCCAACAAAGAAAAAATATCTACTCTATACCCTCTAGAAAGTAAAAAAGGTAATAACAACACAATTTCAATATCAAAAACCAAAAAAACCACAGTAATTAAAAAAAACCGCATAGAAAAAGGGGAGCGAGCTGACCTTTTAGGATCAAAACCACACTCAAAAGGAGAGCTCTTTTCTCGATTTATTAATTTTTTTTTCACAAGACCTAAACTCACTAATATTAATAAAATTCTTAGTAAGCACACAAATACCGCTAATCTTAAAACAAAAAACATAAGCGCTAAAGAATAATACTCTTATATTTTACAACATCAATGTAACCCGTTCTTCCGGCGTAGCACTGAATATATAAATTTACTTATTCCTTTATGGTTAACAACCAAAAGCTTCCTCAGAGCTTATATTCATTAAAACTTAATCTCAAAACAGAACCTTACTGTTACCTAATGGGCCGAAACCATAAATGAATAAATCACTTTCGAGACCTGGAACAAAGGATATATATCCTATTTTTTAAATGCAAATCAAACCTTTTTTTTAAAGTATTATTCCTAAGGATAGTATTTTATCGTAGCTAAATTAAAAGTTTAGTACCTAATCCAGGTTACTTAGAACAAATTACGACCCTCATCAATAAATTGAGATATATAAAAACAGCCAAACAACATCAACAAAATGCCAATATCAAGCTGCAGCTTCAAAACCAGAATGATGAAATTTAGAGAAATGACATCTAAAATTTCGTCATAAAGTTACTATTAAAAAACTTCTCCCAATTAATACATGAAGCCCATGAAACCCCGTAGCAACAAAAAAAGTAGATCCGTAACATCTATCAGCAATAGTAAAACTAGTTTCAATATACTCTCCAGCCTGTAAAAATGTAAAATAAACACCCAACAACACAGTTACCAACAAAGAAATATTAGCACCTCTCTTATTTCCATCAATTAATCTATGATGAGCCCAAGTCACCCTAACGCCAGATGCCAACAATACAGCAGTATTTAATAAAGGCACTTGAAAAGGATTTAAAGGAGTTACCCCAGAAGGAGGTCAACATGAACCAATTTCTAAACAAGGAGATAAACTAGAGTGAAAATAAGCTCAAAAAAATGCAAAAAAAAATAACACTTCAGAAGTAATAAATAAAATCATTCCTCAACGCAAACCACGACTAACACGCAACGTGTGGTACCCTTGAAAAGTGGCCTCACGAATTACATCACGCCACCACTGCAGTATAGTTAAGACAATTAACAATATCCCTAACAATATTAAAAATATAGAATACCCATGCATCCAAGCAGCTAAACCTACTGTTAAACAAAATGCTCCTATTGATCCAACCAATGGTCAAGGACTAAATTCCACTAAATGAAATGGATTACGAATCATTTTTTTTTTTTTTTTTTTGCTAACACTTTTAGATTTATAAAATTTATAGCATATCATATTATATAAATATAAAATAATACAGTACATAAATCTATATATATATATATATATCAGCGGATTATCAACTTTACAAACAGATAAGTAGTGTAAATTGTGCACAGTTAATTTTCATTTAATTAGAGTATAAATATACCTATCTGAGTAAAGTCAACGTGTTTCTTTAGTATAATTGAGTACATTTACCTTCCAAGTAAAAAGTTTAATTACTTTAAAAGAAATACATAAAAAGTAGTGTATTTTGCCCGTAGGAATTTGAATCCTAAAGAAAAAAGTAACTCTTTTTCTTTTTAAAACACTAGGTTAAAAAAACTAAGAGCCTTCAAAGCTTTTGATGAATAAATAAGTTCGTGTTTTGAGTGAAGTGGCCGATAAAGGCGATAAACTGTAGATTTATTCATGAAAATGACTCTCCTTCATTATTAGACTCTATAGTTTAAAAAAAATATTAAATTGCAAATTTAAAATTACACTTCTTTGTTAGAGTTTAAGATGTAAAATAAGCTAATTTAAAGCTATTGGGTTCATACCCCGGACATGAGATAACTCTCTTTTACAAACAAAATTTGGTTCTAGTTTTTAGTTAATTATTTCTTTTAGAAATACATGATAGTCTTGTCGAAGTTGTGAAGTTTAAAATAAATTTTTATTATTATAAATTAAAATTTAAATTTATTTTCCCGGTATCAATTATTTTTATCACACCACTTACTACTTCAGTATTAAAGCTTAAAAACAAAAGAAATTTGGGTTTAGAAATGGAATATAGGACTAGTTAAATTTGTGCCAGCAACTGCGGTTATACAAAAGGTCCAAGTTAACTAACACGGTAAAAGATAGTTATTATTAAATTTTGTTAAATTATAAAAAATGAAAAAGTAAAATTTATATTTTTTTATAAACTACTATTAACTAACAAAAGAAGCTATAAAAATTTTAAGTAAAACTGGGATTAGATACCCCATTATTAAAAAATTAACTTATTACACCAGAGTACTACGAATCAAAATCGTTTAAAACTTAAAGAACTTGGCGGTGTCTTAATTCTTTCTAGGGGAACCTGTACTATAAATCGACAATCCGCGCTTAACCTTACTTTATTTAATTTTTTTAGTTTGTATACTTCCGCCATAAGTTGCCCCTTAAAGGAATAACAGTCAACTATTTAGAACTTTTTCTATTATGACAGGTCAAAGTGCAGCTTATAATAAAGTTTGATATGGGTTACAATTTAAATTTAAAATAACGAATATTTATTGAAATTATATTTATTGAAGGAGGACTTAGAAGTAAAAATCAATTATGAATATTTTTTTGAAAAAGCTCTAAGACGTGTACATATCGCCCGTCACTCTCTTTCTAAAAAGAGATAAGTCGTAACATAGTAGGGGTAGCTGAAGCTGTCCCTTAAAATAAGCAATTATTGCATTTTACTTACACTAAAAAGTTAATCTAATTATAGATCATTTTAAACTTAAAAAATATTTTATTACATAATAAACAAATTAAAAGGTTTTTTAAAATAATTATTGTTAAAGAAAATTTAGTTTTTAAAGTACTGCAAAGGAAAATAAAAGTTTAAAAAAGTATAAATTAATCTTAGTACCTTTTGCATTATGGTTCAACGAGATTTATTTATAATATAGTAAACTCTAGAAAAAAAAGGAGCTATATATATACCCTATTAATGTGGCAAAATTAAAATTGATTTATTTATAGAAGTGAAATGCTTATCGAATTTTTTGATAGCTAGTTGAAAGAGACAGGTATCTAAGTACCAGCTAAAATTATATTAAATTATTTTTTAAATCATTATAACTTTAACTACCATTTTATTAGGCTAAGCTAATAAAATTTTAAAGAAAAATAAAAATATATTTTTTCAATGTAAGCTTAGAAGTTACTAACATAATAATAGTATTTTAACAAAAACAACAAAAATTATATTTTTATTTCTTTTCATTTATCTTTTCTTATTTAAAAATCATATTTTAAAATCGCTTATGTTAAAATGAGTATTAAAATTAGAGTCTAGTTTATAAAGAGCAAGAATAAAAACCATTATAATCTAAATTTATATAAATATAAAAAAGGAACTCGGCAAATATATACCTCGCCTGTTTATCAAAAACATCGCTCTTTGAAAATTATATATAAAGAGTCGTGCCTGCCCAGTGAATATTTTTTAACGGCCGCAGTACCCTGACTGTGCTAAGGTAGCATAATCACTTGTTTTTTAATTGAAAGCTTGTATGAATGGCTTGACGTAGGTAAAGCTGTCTCTTTTATACTAAATAGAAATTAATTTTTAAGTGCAGAAGCTTAAATTTAACCAAAAGACGAAAAGACCCTATCGAGCTTGAAAATTATAATTAAATTAAGTTTATAGAAAAACAACTTTTAATTAATTTTTTTTGTTGGGGCGACAAACGAACAAATAAAGCTTCTTTTTATTATAAAAATTTATAAATTGTTAGATCCATAATTTATGATTAAAAGAAAAAGCTACCGTAGGGATAACAGCGTTATTTTTTCAGAGAGCTCTAATCGAAGAAAAAGTTTGCGACCTCGATGTTGGATTAAAGTAACTTTTAAGTGCAGAAGCTTAAAAAGTGGGTCTGTTCGACCCTTAAACCTTTACATGATCTGAGTTCAGACCGGCGTAAGCCAGGTTGGTTTCTATCTTTGGGTAAAAACTCTATATTTTAGTACGAAAGGACCAAGTATAGTAAATAATTTATATTAATAATTAGGTTAGCAAAGATAAGTGCGAATAATTTAGAATTATTAAACGAGAACTAATCTCACCTAATACTAAAATGGCAGAAGAAAGTGCAATAGAGTTAAGATCTATAAATAAAATAATATTTTTTTTAGTTATGTTTTTATCCTTTTCTTGAATAGTTATTTCTTATATTTGTGTATTACTTGCAGTAGCTTTTTTTACTTTATTAGAACGTAAAGGCTTAGGATACATTCAGTTTCGTAAAGGGCCAAATAAAGTAGGACTTTTTGGGTTAGTTCAACCTATCGCAGATGCCTTAAAATTATTTTTAAAAGAAGAAAATAACTTGTATAACTCTAATAAAATCCCTTACTACTCAGCTCCAATTTTAAGGCTAATTTTAAGCTTATGTTTATGATCTCTTTATTGAAGAGACTTTTCTTTATGGTATTTTAAATTAGGAGTTTTATTTTTTTTATGTGTCTCCGCCCTTAATGTATACGGGACTATAACCGCCGGCTGAGCATCAAATTCTAAATATTCCTTACTTGGAGCCCTACGAGCCGTTGCTCAAACTATTTCCTACGAAGTAACTTTATTTTTAGTACTCTTATCAGGAATTAGATTAAGAACGACTCTTAGTTTTACTAAAATTTCCGCTCAACAGATTATATATTGAAATTTTATTTTAATAGCACCATTAGCATTTATATGGTTAACCATCTCTATCGCTGAAACAAATCGGGCTCCTTTTGACTTTGCAGAAGGAGAATCGGAACTAGTCTCTGGCTTCAATGTTGAATATGGTAGAGGGTCATTTGCTCTCTTATTTCTGGCTGAATATGCAAGAATTTTATTTATAAGAATAGTTACCGTAATTTTATTTATTGGGATAGGAGATACTTGAATTATAACTAATTTTCTATTCTGAGTTAAGGTCACATTTATTGCTTTTATATTCATTTGAGTTCGAGGTAGATTCCCTCGTTTACGATATGACTTGTTAATAAAATTAACTTGACTAAGATTTTTACCAGTCTCACTATTAATTCTAATTTGAAATTTGTCAATAAAATTTATATTTACTTTATCTTTAATCAGATAACAAACTTAAAGTTTGATCTTTAGCTTCCAATGCTAATATTTTTTAAACTACTATCTGATAAATATGACATTTTTATTAACACTATCATTAATTTTTTTTTGTTGCTTTTCTATGCCCCTTATAACACAACCTATTACCCTGGGCTTATTATTACTATTTTTAAGATTTTTTGTGAGAGTCTTAGTATTTTTTGGTAGGAGAACTTGATTTAGTTTTATTTTGTTTTTAATTTATGTGGGGGGGCTGTTAGTTATATTTGCCTATGTTACAGCCCTAATACCAAACTTAATTTTTAAAAAGAATTTTATTCACTTTTTTTTCTTTTTTAGAACAATCCTTTGGTTTTCTATATTAAATTTAAGAGAATTTATTGGAGTAATCTCAGAAGAACAAACCAAAATGTCTTATTTATGGGATCCCTACCTTAACCATTTAGGAATTTCATTATTTTCAATTTTTAACTTAGCCGTAATTGTAGGGTTAGCTATAATTTTATTTTTTGTTTTAATTTGTGTAGTTAAAATTTGTTATTTTAGAAATGGTCCATTACGTCCATATAAATATGCTTAAACCAATTCGATCTTCACACCCAGTTTTAAAAGTTGTTAATAGGACACTTATTGACCTTCCTAGTCCAAACAACCTTTCTATTTGGTGAAATTTTGGGTCTCTTTTAGGAATATGTCTAGTAATTCAGATTCTTACAGGACTTTTTTTAGCAATACATTACGCTACAAGTACTGAGTTAGCATTTTCATCTGTAGCACATATTTGCCGAGATGTAAATTACGGATGGCTAATTCGCGCCACCCACGCTAACGGAGCATCATGATTCTTTATTTGTTTATATTTTCACATCGGACGAGGTATATACTACGGCTCATACGTTAATATACATGTATGAAATTTAGGAGTTGTATTATTTTTTTTAACTATAATAACCGCATTTATTGGGTATGTTCTCCCGTGAGGACAAATATCTTTTTGAGGGGCAACAGTTATTACTAACCTTGTATCTGCAATTCCTTACATTGGAAAAGATGTAGTTCAATGAATTTGAGGAGGATTTGCTGTTGATAATGCCACTTTAACTCGGTTTTTTACATTTCACTATTTAGTCCCGTTCATTATCGCTGCAGTAACTATACTACATATTCTTTTTCTTCATGAAACAGGCTCTAATAATCCCCTTGGTATTAATAGAGATAGAGAAAAAGTAACCCTACATTCCTTTTTTATTTTAAAAGATTTAGTTGGATTTTTAGTAGTTGCTACTATTCTAATACTAATAGTGTTTTTAGAACCTAATTTAATGACAGACCCTGAAAATTTCATTCCCGCTAACCCTTTAGTTACCCCAGTTCATATCCAACCAGAATGATATTTTTTATTTGCTTATGCAATTTTACGATCAATTCCTAACAAATTAGGAGGGGTAATTGGGCTAGCAATATCTATTGTAATTTTATTTTTTGTCCCATTAATTCATATAGGAAATTTTCGATCAATTTCTTTCTACCCTTTAACTCAAATTTTATTTTGAGCATTAATCTCTGTATTTCTACTTTTAACTTGAATTGGAAGACAAGCAGTAGAAGACCCATTTATTTTTATTGGTCAGGCTTTAACTTTTACTTATTTCTTTCTATTTATTCTTATCCCCTTAAGAGAAAAAGCCTGAGACTTAGGAATTAACTTATAATTTTATCGTTTATTCTGGGAATAAATTGTTTTGAAAACAATTGAGAAGCGTTCGACTCACTTAACGGTATACTAAAAGAAATTATTATTCCTATCTTTGATTTACAAGACCAACGCTATAAAAGCTTTTTTAGCAGATATGATAAATTTTTTTAATCCAATATTTACTCTAGGAGTTATTAGAAGCCTAGCAGCTCTCCTTACATTCTGTTTACAACGAAAGCACCTCCTAAACGCACTACTAGCTTTAGAAATTTTAATAGTAAGAATTTTTTTATTAATAATTTCCTTGTCAAATTTGATAAGGAATGAAGGATTAACAATTTTTGTACTATTAACCTTAGCTGCATCAGAAGCAAGAATCGGTTTAGCAATGTTAGTTATTCTAATCCGATGTCATGGTAATGATTACGTCTCATCCCTTGCAATCCATAAGTGTTAGCTCTTTTTACTATGATACTATTTGTTAGAAAATTTACAAAAAATTCTTTAATAAATTGATATAAAAGAACTTGAAGTTTATTTTTTATATTTTTAATAACAACAATAAACTTTTATTCACTTATAGACATCCCCAAAACCGTTTTCTTTTTTTTTTTAGATAATCTCTCCTCCCCATTAATTATACTTAGATGCTGAATCAGGGCATTAATAATTATAAGAAGATACAAAATCTTAAAAAGAGAGGATATAGTAAGTTCTTTTCTAGCAAGAATCTTAAGTTTAAATCTTATTATTATTAGAGTATTTATTCAAAGAAGACTATTTAATCTATACATTTTATTTGAATCATCTCTAATTCCAACATCAACTTTAATCTTAGTGTGGGGGTACCAGCCAGAACGCTTACAAGCTGGAATATACCTAATTATATACACTGTCCTTGGAGCCTTACCATTCTTAATTAATATTTTTTTTATTTACTCTTTTAATGCCCACTTAAGCCTCCTAAGATACAGAATTTTGCCCACTATATCACACTTTAGTTTAATAAATTTATGATGATTATTTCTTATCCTAGTCTTTTTAGTCAAATTACCAATTTATTCTCCTCACCTATGGCTGCCAAAAGCCCACGTTGAAGCCCCTGTAGCGGGATCAATAATTCTGGCTGCCTTATTATTAAAACTAGGAGGCTATGGCATCTCCCGAATGATAATAATATTTTCTAAATATAATTTTATTATAAATTATTTTATTATAACACTTAGCCTTGTAGGAGGTGTTTTAAGAAGACTAATTTGCATCCGTCAGAGAGACATAAAATCACTAATTGCCTACCCTTCTATTGGTCACATAGGATTAATATTGATAGGAATCTTAAGAGGCTCTGAATTTGGCATAAAAATAGGCCTCCTAATAATGATTGCTCATGGTTTATCCTCCTCAGGGCTTTTCTCGATAAGAAACATAATATACGAAAAATCAGGAACCCGAAGTCTTTTAATTTCCAAAGGTTTTATCTCTCTAGCCCCTAATTTCAGAATATGCTTTTTCTTAATGTGTTCAATTAATATAGCAGCCCCCCCCTCAATTAATTTATTAAGTGAAGCAGGATTAATCGTAACTGGAATTTTTGTCTCAAAATTTTTTATTATTATACTTAGATTAATAGCTTTTTTAGCCGCTGTCTATAGTTTGTTTTTATACGCCAGAACTCAGCATAGAAAAATTTCTGTTTTTATTAATCCTTTTAGCAATATTAAATCTCTTTACTATAACGTAATTATACTTCATTGAATTCCTGCACAGCTGTTAATTTTATTAAGTGTGCTATTATAAGTTAGATTAATTTATAAAGAATATTAAGTTGTGGTCTTAAAAGTAAGTTTAAACTTATCTAACTATGAAATATTTTGTATCTAGTACTGTCCAAGCTTATTATCTACTCATAGCATATAGAATAATAATATTAATAATAACTATATTAGTATTATTGTTAGATAAAACCATTTTAGTAGAAATTTGTTTTTTTGAATTTAATTCTGTCACAATTACCCTACCTATTCTTCTAGACTGACCTAGGATAATATTTAGAACTATCGTGTGCTTTATTTCTGCTTGTGTAATGATATTCACAACAAATTATATGAGAGCAGACATTTTTCTTAGTCGTTTTACTTGTGTTGTTATACTATTTGTGTTATCTATAAATTTATTAATTTTTATCCCTAGCTTAACAACATTATTACTAGGCTGAGACGGCTTAGGCCTAGTGTCATTTTGTTTAGTAATTTACTACCAAAATTATAAATCTTTAGGAGCAGGGCTAATAACAGCATTTATAAATCGTATTGGAGACGTAGCAATTTTACTAGCTATTGGGATTACTTTTTCTCAAGGGCATTTTAACGCAATATTTATATGAGAATTTCCTACTATGACATTAGTAATCATAATAATTTTGTTAGCTGGAATAACTAAAAGTGCCCAGCTACCTTTTTGCAGGTGACTTCCGGCAGCTATAGCTGCCCCAACCCCTGTGTCTGCATTAGTTCACTCTTCAACTTTAGTCACTGCAGGAGTATTTTTATTAATTCGGTTTTACCCATTTTTAAGAACTGCCCCTATATTTAATTTAACATTAATAATTATCTCTAGCATAACTATAGTTATAGCAGGAATTTCTGCAAATTTTGAAACAGACCTAAAAAAAATTATTGCCTTATCTACATTGAGTCAATTGGGGGTAATAATACTCAGAGTTAGCTTAGGCTTATTTTCTTTAGCTTTATTTCATTTATTTACACACGCAATATTTAAAGCATTATTATTTCTGTGCGCAGGAAATATTATTCATTCACATAACAACAACCAAGACATTCGAAAAATAAGCCATCTTTGGCACCATATACCTCTGTCAAGAACTTGCTTTAACATTGCAAATTTAGCTCTATGCGGCTTTCCTTTTATGGCAGGATTTTACTCTAAAGATATAATTATCGAAATAATGTCATTTAACCAAAATAATACACTAATCTGCATCAATATATTTTTAGCAACTTGATTAACGGCAAGTTATTCAGCACGGCTATCTATAGCAATTTTTTGATCAAAAATAACCCAGCCAACTACCATTAGTACTTCTGATGAAGATAATAATGTTATTTTACCACTCATTTTATTAACATCAGGGGCTATTATTAGGGGAGCCAGCCTGTCTTGAATTATAGTTAACCCAATAGAGTTGCCAACTATTCCTTTTCACAGAAAGATTATAGCACTTCTAGTCACTATTGGGGGTGCCTTATCCACATACAAATTTTGTACTCTTGAATTAACAACTAAATTTGGCACAGCAACAAATTTTTTCTTTACTATATGATTTATAACAATATTAAGAAATAACTTTATTAGAAAACCAGGCATAACTGGTGGAGCAATAACATTTAAAGCTTTAGACCTAGGCTGAATAGAGACCTTGGGGGGAGAAGGGCTATTAATATCAATTAAAAATTTAACCATTTTAAATCAACAAAATCAAAGAAATTTATTTAACCTTTTAATTGCATTAAGACTAATATCTGCAATATTTTATTCTTCTATTTTATTTACTTTATAAACTAAGTAGCTCATACTAGAGCATTGCATTGAAGCTGCAAAAGAGCTAAAATTTAGCCATAGTTATTTTATACGTTATAGAACAAAAATAATATTAATTTAATTAACTAGGGTGATCATCTGAATATAAACTAACTAACAAAGAAAAAATGTAAGCTTGAATTAGCCCTACACCAATTTCAAATAAGAAATAAAACACTTGTACACATAATAATAAAACTAAAATAATAGTAGAGTAGGTAAAAAACCCTACTCTTAAATAACTTCCAATTAAGCCTAAAATGATATGGCCGGCCCTCATATTTGCAGCAAGACGTACAGATAAAGTAATAGGGCGGACCCCGATCCTTACAGTTTCAACTAATACTAAAAAAGGATTAAGAACACTAGGTGCCCCGGAAGGTAACAAATGTCTAATTACTTCAGAAACATTATAAAAACTACCAGAAAAAATTAAAGAAAGTCAAAAAGGGAATCCAAAACAAAAAGCAAAACTTAAATGTCTACTTAATCTAAATACATAGGGAGAGAGGCCAAGAAGATTTACCATAATTAATAATAAAAAAATTCTAATAACTATATTTATAAACCCTCTAATATTCTTTCCAAAAGTCCGTATAACCTGCCTAGCCATGAAATTTTTGGGAGATAGCATAAGACCGGATAGCCGAGAATTACTACATCAAAATACGTTTTGCAGTATAACCACCGGCAAAACGCCAAAAATCCAAATCAAATAAGAAAACGAAAACAAAGTAAAATTGTTGTCATCAAAACTCGAAAAAATATCCATTATCATTTTTTAACTATCAAATTCATTTCCCACCATAAACACTGTTTTTTTCAGATTTATTAAAAAATATATAATTTTTATCTCTGACTCACCATAAACACACTGATAATAAGAATACTCTTCTTCAAAATAACAAAACCAAGAAAATTCAATTTATTGGAGCTAGCTGTGGCATAAAGAAATACTTTTTAAGTAACTAAGATTTGACAAACCTTTATTATTATTTTAACTAATTTCTCTACAATTCTCTATTAAATGAAATTCATTTAATAAAAGAGTCTCTATCAACTACTTCTAAAACAATTGGTATAAAAGAATGATTTGCTCCGCAAATCTCAGAACATTGTCCATAAAATACCCCAGGATAATTAGAGAAAAATCTTAATTGATTTAGCCGCCCAGGCACAGCATCAGCCTTTACCCCTAAAGAAGGGACAGTTCAAGAATGTAAAACATCAGCTGCAGTAACTAGAATACGAACTTTTGTTTTTATTGGGACAACTCTACGGTTATCAACATCCAAAAGACGGTACTCTCCCTCTTCTAAGTCTTCAAGAGGAGTTATATAAGAATCAAATTCTAAATTTAAAAAATCAGAATATTCATAACTTCAATATCACTGATGCCCAACAACTTTAATAGTTAAAGCAGGCTCTTCCACCTCATCTAATAAATATAATAAACGTAAAGAAGGAAAAGCTAAAAAAATTAATACTACAGCAGGTAAAATAGTTCAAATAGTCTCAATCTCTTGTCTTTCTAATGTAGAACGAGAAAGAAAAGAATTACTTATTAAAGAAACCGCCCCATAAGATAAAAGTCTAATAATTATAACTAAAACCAACATAGCGTGATCATGAAAAAAAATTAACTGTTCTATCATAGGAGACGCCGCATCTTGGAATCCTCATTGTCCTCAAAAAGCCATATCTAATTTATATTAATAAACAACAGCACCCGTTTCGTTAGACCCATGAAAATCTAAAGGAATTCTGTTATCCCACTCTAAGGCGGTTCTTAAATGGCTTCTTCAAATTACTCCTCGCTGAGAAATTAATCTCTCTCACACAATAAACATAAAATATAATACAGCCACAAAAGAAATTAGAGACCCAATAGAAGAGACAACATTTCATTTTAAATAACAATCAGGGTAGTCTGAATAACGACGAGGCATCCCTCTTAACCCTAAAAAATGTTGAGGAAAGAAAGTTAAATTAACCCCAATAAATATAATTACAAAATGACTTTGAGCTCACCGCTCATGTAAAGTAAGGCCGGTTATTAAAGGGTATCAGTAATTAAAAGCTCCAAATAGAGCAAAAACTGCTCCCATTGATAAAACATAATGAAAATGAGCAACTACATAATATCTATCATGAAGTATAATATCCAAAGAAGAATTGGACAAGACAATTCCAGTTAATCCCCCCACTGTAAATAAAAAGATAAACCCTAATGCTCATAACATAGGAGTTTCATAACGAACACGAGCACCGTAAATAGTAGCTAATCATCTAAAAATTTTAATTCCAGTAGGAACCGCAATAATTATAGTAGCCGCTGTAAAATAAGCCCGAGTATCAACATCCATCCCAACTACAAATATATGATGTGCTCAAACAATAAAACCTAATAGCCCAATAGCTAATATAGCATAAATTATTCCTAAAGTTCCAAAAGTCTCCTTTTTGGAACTGTAATGTATAACAATATGAGAAATTATTCCAAAACCAGGTAAAATTAAAATATACACTTCTGGGTGTCCAAAAAACCAAAATAAATGTTGATACAAAATAGGATCTCCCCCTCCTGCCGGGTCAAAAAAAGCAGTATTAAAGTTACGATCAGTTAATAGCATAGTAATCCCCCCAGCCAATACAGGCAAGGATAACAACAATAAAATAGCCGTAATTTTTACAGATCAGACAAATAAAGGTAAACGCTCTAAAGGCATTCCTTCCCAACGTATATTTAAAACAGTAGTAATAAAATTAACAGCCCCTAAAATAGAAGAAACCCCTGCTAAGTGTAAAGAAAAAATAGCTAAATCAACAGAACCCCCTGCATGTGCAATATTCCCAGCCAAAGGAGGATAAACTGTCCAACCAGTCCCAACACCCCTCTCTACTGCAGCTGAACCTAACAAAAGACATAAAGCAGGGGGTAGCAACCAAAAACTTATATTATTAAGCCGAGGAAAAGCCATATCAGGGGCTCCTAATATTAAAGGTACCAACCAATTCCCAAATCCTCCAATTATCATTGGTATAACTAAAAAAAAAATTATTACAAAAGCATGAGCAGTTACAATAACATTATATAACTGATCATCACCTAAGAGTGCCCCAGGCTGTCCTAATTCTGCTCGAATTAACAACCTTAAAGCTGTGCCCACTAACCCCGCTCATATTCCGAATAAAATATAAAGAGTACCAATATCTTTATGATTTGTTGAAAAAAATCATCGCAT